TTTTTGAGATTTCATCGAATTTATTTGGTCTATTGGAAATTAGTATATATCTTGTTTTGATATTAATGTTTTGTTATTTATAATATAAGGTAAGGTTATAATGAATCTTTATTTTGTTTTTCCGTTTATTATCATATCGGATTGGTCCAAATTTCGAAATTCACAATAAAATAAACAATTTTCGCGGGCGAATATTTACTCGTTCATTATCTATTTCAGACGTAGGGTTTAGCCCTATGAGACTCCTCAGAATAAATAGATTTGTCTTTGGTTCGTTCGCCATCCCATCCAATGAATCATTAAGATTCCGAATCTTATGTATTCACAGGTTCCGTCGTTCCCACCGCTTCTCAATTAATGGTTAGGTCTTAATTCTACAACGAAGCTCCTAATAAAATTTTCTTTTTTCTTGAGTCAACCTTCTCAGTTTTTATTGACTCGGGGCTCTTGATTTGTTTGTTCTATGGATATATTTATCTAATTAGAATATATTCATTTACTTATGGATTTTTTTAGTATTGCTGCTTTCTTACATTACCCTTTTCTGAGATGACTCATAGACCTTACATATTAGAATCGGATATCATTGATATTCTTTTTCTCTCTTTCTTTCATCCTTACACTTATCCGTATATTCTTATTGCTTCACAACTCATAATCCAATTCGTTTTTCCCTTTTTTTTTTGCAATATTTGACAGTTGCTATAATGATATCACCAATATATCATATCTTTCCTTATATCTTGTATATCTTGATTATATCTTGATTGGTTCTTTAGATCCACATAATGCGGAGCGATGAGTTGGTTATTAGCTCGATAGTTATTTTTTTGTTGTGAATCCTACCCACTCTAAAAAAACCAACGAGTCGCACACTAAGCATAGCAATTATATCAATATCAAATGATTAATCGAATTTTTAATTCAATCTTAAAAAATTTCTCATTTTTTGTTTTATCACCAGCAGATAAAGATAAGGAAAAGCTTCTTATTCTTCGTTTACAAATATCCAAATTTTTATGCCTAATACCCCATAAATAGTTCGAACTGTATAGGAACAATAATCCATTTTAGCTTGAATGGTTTGTAGAGGAACCCTACCTTCTCTGACCCATTCGACACGTGCAATTTCTTTTCCGTCGATACGTCCCGCAATTTGTACTTGAATTCCTTTTGTACCCGCCTGTTCGCTTAATTCAATAGCTTTTTTCATTGCTTTACGAAATGAAACTCTATTCTTTAATTGTCCGGCTATAAATTCTGCAAGAATATTAGGGTGTCCATAAGGATTTGCAATTCTTGTAATAGCAATGTTAAGTTTTTGGTTCACACAATTAAGTTTTTTTTGTACATTCATCTGTAATTCTTCAATTCTTCGAGGCTTACCTTCTCCTTCTATTAATAACTTTGGGAATCCCATATAGATTATGACTTGGATCAGATCAATTCTTTTTTGAATCTTTATTCGTGCAATTCCTTCAACACCAGAAGACATTCTCATATTTTTTTTTACATAATTCTTGATATAATCTCGTATTTTTTGATCTTCTTCTAAACTCTCGGAATAATTTTTTGGTTGTGCAAACCAAAGAGAATGATGACTTTGGTTTGTACCAAGTCTGAAACCGAGCGGATTTATTTTTTGTCCCATAACCCTCCACTACTATACATAAAATACATAAAATGACACGTCCTATCTGGTTGTACTTTCCGGTTTTTTTTAAGCATAAAATAGCATAACATAATATGGCTTGCGTCTTTCATACTCTATCCTAATCTATAATATCTATAGATATATCTTTCAATCCAATAGTTATATGACAATTTATCCGATAAATTCGTCTTCGAGCTCGAAGTTTGTTTTTTTTTTTTTCAGTTTTTTGTAGTAGTACCTTTAATTGACCTTCTATTTTTACTAATGAGTCAATTTGCTTCATTGAAACCCATATTGTGACTAGTATTTGCTGCTGCAGAATAAACCTATTTTAAAATAAGATACTTGATAAGACATGAGTTCTATTATCAAAAGTATTTCCTCGTCGGAACGTCTATGAATTTCGTCAATTACTGTTTTATGCTTTGAGCGGACATGCATATGTGTTGACTTAAAGTCTGTATATTGGTTCTTCTTTTTTCTCATATTTTTTTATCATAGGGGGTTTTCTACTTTCACTAAATACTAATAAACAATTTCCATTTTTATTAATAAAAATAAAAAAATTCCAATTTTTTTTAAATTTGGAATGGACTTTTTGTTAGTAATTTATTAATTACTAAATTAACGACGAGATCTATTATCATTTTTTCCGTGTCCCCGAAAGTTTAGAGTAGGTGAAAATTCTCCCAATTTATGTCCTACCATACGATCTTTTATATAAATTGGTAAATGTTCTCTTCCATTATGGATAGCAATCGTATGTCCAATCATTGTGGGTATAATGGTAGATGCTCGGGACCAAGTTACTATTATTTCTTTTTCCGCCTTTGTGTTAAGTTTATT